GGTTAATGGGGACGGACTGTAAATTCGTTGGCAATATGTCTACGCTGGTTCAAATCCAGCTCGGCCCAACAATTCGCCAATCTACCAGGAGATGGTATAATCCCTTGATTTTTCAGAAATACCCGAAATGGAGGACTAAAAAAAGAATCAAACTTTCTGCTAGATCCCCGAATTTTACTGGGATTGTAGTTCAATTGGTCAGAGCACCGCCCTGTCAAGGCGGAAGCTGCGGGTTCGAGCCCCGTCAGTCCCGACAGATCTAATAAGTACATCAATGAATCTCTCCGCTTTCTGTGAAAGGGGAGCAGAGTTTTATTCGCAAGGGGGTTCTTTCCTTTGGCATTTCGCACACAAATAGGGAAATTTTCATTGAAAACCAGACCAGTAAAAAACATAGTTTAGCGCGTAACTTGTTTCTTTTTCCACTTCGCTTCTCTTATTGGGTATTTGTGACTAATGGAAACGTAAGGGCAGTAAGACGATACTTTATCCTCCGATTGTATAAGGAGGACCTAAAATAGAGTATAGATAAAGAAAGAACAGAAAGGATCAATCAAAAATTTTTGGATTCGGTATGGATAAAAGATCTTTCTATGTTATACTATTCAATTCTCGACGACGAATTGCTTTGAGAGCTCCGATACCATTATTCATGATATTGATGCGATTTCAAAATTATCAGGAGGTAACGAATTGACAGGCGAAAGGTTTTTATCTCTATGGGATTAAATCCCGAGTTATTTTAAAGTAAAAAACGATGAGATTATGGAAGTAAATATTCTTGCATTTGTTGCTACTGCACTGTTCATTCTAGTTCCTACCGCCTTTCTACTAATCATTTACGTAAAAACGATCAGTCAAAGCCAAAATAATTAATGAATGCTTAAAGAAATGAAACGAAAAGGATTTTAATTTCTCGTCTTAAACGAAACAATCAGACTAGAATTGGCAGTGATCCGATAGTATGGTAAGAAAGAAATAGATGAACCTTTCTTTCTTACCATACTATCTATTAGTATTATTGTAGTGTATAAAGTTAGATAGCGTATAAAGAAAGTTGTACTTTCTACTAAAAATAAAGAGAGAGGCTAAATATAGATTAATCTAAAATATCATTTTCATAATATGTGGATATGAATTCCATGCATTCCATATAATATATATGAATGCATATAGAATCCAATTCTATTTCTTTTCTATTTCTTTGATACAGCTATTTGATTTATTTTGAGCAATCTGAAAGAATCATCTGACTCTCATACTTATAGTTCGAATTTTTCTATTTATAATTATATTATTGACATTTCGCGATCTATTCAACGAATGATCGCCGGAAAAACAACATGGGCCTATATTAAAAATTCATAAACTCAAGTAATCATTATCAAGTAGTCATTTAGCATTCCGAAGAAATAATTGATTGAGCCATTGACAGGAGTTCTACGGGCACTTCTTCGGATTTTGAAGAGTAAACCTCACAGATTTTTGACGCTCTTTCCATGATATGCGTCGATAAAATAGAAATTCCGAAACTCAAATGAAAATAATCAAAAAGGGAAAGTCCGAACTAAAGAATAAAGATGTGACTCCCCTAAGACAAAATCCTATTATGCATACATAGTATCCCGTTAGACAACCTATCTTCTTTCTCATAGAAATTGTGTATACACTTAACAAAACAACTTCTTTTTTTATTTTGAGCAGGAAAGATGAAAAGGGAAGGTCGGATCTTCCCCAACAGTTATCTCTAATTCTGGTAAGAGACCATTTGTTGAAATAGAAAAGTGAGGAAGAATTTAGTTGGAATGAATTTTTTCTCATCGGCACCCCTTTCCCTTCGAAATACAAACATGGTATTCAGTGAAATATCTCTTTGATTGAAAGCTCTAATATATTATTGCACTAGAATCCGATAAAACAATTGATAGGGTTTGATGCCTCAACTAGTTGTACCTTTAGTTTAGAGCCCACTTCTTCCCCATACTACGAGTGAAAGGGAAAATGTAAAAACTACCATTAAAGCAGCCCAAGCGAGACTTACTATATCCATGTGAATTATGTCCCCGATCTCGATGAAGGAATTATTCCATTATTGCTCACTAATAATAGTGGAATCAATGGCGCAGAGTCAAAAAGGGATTCGGACCGAACACTATTGATCAACCAATTCAACAAATCCACTTCTCAAAAATTCCTATATGTATGATTTCTAATCTGGCAAGACTAAATAAAAGTCAAATATGGATGCATGAAATTGGATTTCCTATTCCGTTATCCAGTGAAATTCAAAACCCCCCAGTCAGCAGACACTACATTAGTAGTAGAAAGATTAGCAGTAGATTAGAATCTTTGCTTGAATCCGAGATTCAAAGGTGGATAATTTTTTATATTTTCGAAAACAGATGCGTAGAAGTAAATAAGTATCAACAGTCCATTTCTTCTACTTGTGTTGGGGCAACATTTTGAGAGTTAGATGTTAGATCGGCAGAACAGGATCAGAGATTTTGTGTCTTTTGTTGATCAGGCGACACCCGGATTTGAACTGGGGAAAAAGGATTTGCAGTCCCCCGCCTTACCACTCGGCCATGCCGCCAAATTGATACAAAAGAGATGCAAAATTTCCCCTTCGGGTTGGAATACGTAATTCCCCCTTTTATTGTACTTGTGTACTTGTAGCTTTAAGTAGCTTTAACCCTGTTTTTCGTAATCCTTTTCCTAAAAGAAACCCCCCCCTCTTTCTTTTTCTTTTTGGTTGGATTTGCTCCAACCCTTCCATAGTATCTCCAAACACATAATGTCTAAAAACTTCCCCTACCTTTCTATTCATTTCTAGTAATATAAAAAAAGAGAGGATTGTTGGTCCTCAAATCCAACATATATGACAAATAGGAACCCTTAACTACTGACTACGAAGTCTTTTGGGATTTGAATCTCCTATTTTGTTTCCCTAATGACATAACCAACAAATTGATACATAACACATCCATATTGATTTTTTTCAATCAAAAATCCTTCTCAGTTTCAATTATAACAACAATTATGAGTCTATGTAAACCCCGGAACATAAACTATTACACAAATATATCTAATCTAAGTTGAGTATCTTATTTATATCTGTTCCCTATAAGGAATTATCATAGGAAATTCTCATCAAATTTGCATGCTTCAGTTTTTTTATAGAATAGAAACTTTGTTTTGATAGAACACGGCAATTAAAGGAGAAGAAAGACGGATATATAGATATCTGCACACACGTGTTTAATCAACCCAGCCCTTCTTAGATACTTTATTAATTACAATTCAAAATGGATCGTAGCAATGAGTTTTGTTTTGATATTCTAGACAAAATCTCATAATATAGTAAGTAAGCCTAAGTGGCAGAATTCTCTTTCTAGGAATCTTTTAGTTTTTCCCCTCCATTTGTTGTATCTGTTGCAAAATCAAATTTGAAACAAAAAATTCTCTTTCTTCCGGCGTTCATACGTATTTTATACATTCCATTCCAGATAGGTAGTTGAGTACAATTTCATGCGATTCAGTAAACGGAATATAAATTTCACCCTTGCTAGATCATCTATATGATTCGATTAAGAATGATCCAATAATGGGATTTTTAGATAAATAGGAAATTCAAAATGCTGCAGGATGAAAATGAGGGACTGTCTACAATACCCGGATTTAATCAGATACAGTTTGAAGGATTTTGTAGGTTCATTGATCAGGGCTTGGTGGACGAACTTTCTAAGTTTCCAAAAATAGAAGATACGGATCAAGAAATTGAATTTCAATTATTTGTGGAAAGATATAAATTTGTAGAACCATTAATAAAAGAAAGAGATGCTGTATATGAATCACTCACATATTCTTCTGCATTATATGTATCCGCAGGACTCATTTGGAAAACCCGAAAAGATATGGAAGAACAAACAATTTTGATTGGAAACATTCCTCTAATGAATTCTCTGGGAACATTTATAGTAAATGGAATCTATAGAATTGTGATCAATCAAATATTGCAAAGCCCTGGTATTTATTACCGGTCAGAATTGGATCATAATGGGGTTTCCGCATATACCGGCACAATCATATCAGATTGGGGAGGAAGATTAGAATTAGAAATTGATAGAAAAGCAAGGATATGGGCTCGCGTGAGTAGGAAACAAAAAATATCTATACTAGTTCTATTATCGGCTATGGGTTTGAATCTACGCGAAATTCTCGAGAATGTTTGCTATCCTGAAATCTTTTTGTCTTTTCTGAATGATAAGGAGAAAGAAAAAATTGGGTCAAAAGAAAATGCCATTTTGGAGTTTTACCAACAATTTGCTTGTGTGGGCGGGGATCCAGTATTTTCTGAATCCTTATGTAAGGAATTACAAAAGAAATTCTTTCAACAAAGATGTGAATTAGGAAGGATTGGGCGACGAAATATGAATCGGAGACTGCACCTTGATATACCCCCGAACAATACATTTTTATTACCACGAGATATATTGGCAGCCACGGATCATTTGATTGGAATGAAATTTGGAGTAGGTACACTTGACGATATGAATCATTTGAAAAATAAACGTATTCGGTCTGTAGCAGATCTTTTACAAGATCAATTCGGATTGGCTCTGGTTCGGTTAGAAAATGCGATTCGTGCAACTATATCTAAAGCACTTATACGTAAATTGATACCGACTCCTCAAAATTTGGTACCTTCAACTCCGTTAATAACTGCTTATGAATCTTTTTTCGGTTTACATCCATTATCTCAAGTTTTGGATCGAACTAATCCACTAACACAAATAGTTCATGGGAGAAAGTTGAGTTATTTAGGCCCTGGAGGATTGACAGCGCGAACTGTTAGTTTTCGAATACGAGATATCCATCCTAGCCACTATGGACGTATTTGCCCAATTGACACATCTGAAGGAATAAATGTTGGACTTATTGGATCCTTAGCAATTCATGCGAGGATTGGTCGTTGGGGGTCTCTCGAAAGCCCATTTTTTGAAATTTCTGAGAGACAAAAGGGGATACGGATGCTTTATTTATCACCAGGCCGAGATGAATACTATATGTTAGCGTCGGGAAATTCTTTGGCCTTGAATCGGAGTATTCAGGAGGAACAGGTTGTTCCAGCTCGATATCGTCAAGAATTCCTGACTGTTGCATGGGAACAAGTTCATCTCCGAAGTATTTTTTCCTTCCAATATTTTGCTATTGGAGCTTCCCTCATTCCTTTTATTGAGCATAATGACGCGAACCGGGCTTTAATGAGTTCTAATATGCAACGTCAAGCCGTTCCTCTTTCTCGGTCCGAGAAGTGCATTGTTGGAACTGGGTTGGAACGCCAAACAGCTCTAGATTCAGGGGTTCTTGCTATAGCCGACCATGAGGGAAAGATCATTTATACCGATAAGGACAAAATCCTTTTATCAAGTAATGGAGATACTCTAAGCATTCCATTAGTTATGTATCAGGGTTCCAACAAAAATACTTGTATACATCAAAAATCCCAGGTTCAGCGGGATAAATGCATTAAAAAAGGACAAATTTTAGCATACGGCACCGCTACAGTTGGCGGCGAACTCGCTTTGGGGAAAAATATATTAGTAGCTTATATGCCATGGGAAGGTTACAATTTTGAAGATGCAGTACTCATTAGCGAGCGCTTGCTATATGAAGATATTTATACCTCCTTTTACATACGGAAATATGAAGAAAAGATTCATGTGAAAAGCCAAGGCCAAGTCTATGAAAAGGTCACTAATGAAATACCGCAGTTACAAGCCCATTTACTCCGCAATTTAGACAAACGGGGGGTTGTAATGCTAGGATCTTGGGTAGAGACGGGCGATATTTTAATAGGTAAATTAACGTACCAAGTCGTCAATGAATTGTCGTCTACCCCCGAAGATGAATTGTTACGAGCCATACTTGGCCTGCAGGTTTCTACTGCAAAACCAACTTGTGAATACATACCTATAGGTGGTGGGGGTCGGGTTATTGATGTGAGATGGATCCAGCGAAGTGTGGATTCTGATGAAATAATTCGTATATATATTTTACAGAAACGTCAAATAAAAGTAGGCGATAAAGTAGCTGGAAGACATGGAAATAAGGGTATCATTTCCAAAATTTTACCTAGACAAGATATGCCTTATTTGCAAGATGGAAGGTCTGTTGATATGGTCTTCAACCCATTAGGAGTCCCTTCACGAATGAATGTAGGACAGATATTTGAATGTTCACTCGGGTTAGCGGGGGATCTGCTAGACAGACATTATCGAATAGCACCTTTTGATGAGAGATATGAACAAGAAGCTTCAAGAAAACTTGTGTTTTCTGAATTATATGAAGCCAGTAAGCAAACAGCAAATCCGTGGGTATTTGAACCTGAGTATCCAGGAAAAAGCAGAATATTTGATGGAAGAACGGGGGATCCTTTTGAACAACCTGTTATAATAGGAAAGCCTTATATGTTGAAATTAATTCATCAAGTTGATGATAAAATACATGGACGTGCCAGCGGACAGTATGTTGTTGTTACACAACAACCCATTAAAGGAAGAGCCAAGGGAGGGGGACAAAGGGTCGGAGAAATGGAGGTTTGGGCTCTAGAGGGATTTGGTGTTGCTCATATTTTACAGGAGATGCTTACGTATAAATCGGATCATCTGAGAACTCGACAGAAAGTACTTGGTACTATACTCATCGGAGGAAAAATACCCAATCCTGAGAATGCTCCAGAATCTTTTCGATTGCTCGTTCGAGAACTACGATCTTTGGCTCTGGAATTGAATCATTTCCTTGTATCTGAGAAGACTTTCCAGATTAATAGGAAGGAAGCTTAATCGGAATGAAAATGAATCAGAATTTTTCTTCTATGATCGATCGATATAAACATCAACAACTTCGAATTGGATTAGTTTCTCCTCAACAAATAAGGACTTGGGCCAACAAAATCCTACCTACTGGAGAGATAGTTGGAGAGGTGAAAAAACCCGGTACTTTTCATTACAAAACCACTAAACCAGAAAAAGATGGATTATTTTGTGAAAGAATTTTTGGGCCTATAAAAAGCGGATTTTGTGCTTGTGGAAATTCTAAAGTAAAAAATTCTGGAGTAATTGGAGATGAAAAAAAAGCCCTGAATTTTTGTGAACAATGTGGCGTCGAGTTTGTGAATTCTCGGATACGAAGATATCAAATGGGCTACATAAAACTCGTACGCCCAGTAACCCATGTGTGGTATTTGAAACGTCTTCCTAGTTATATTGCGAATCTTTTAGATAAGCCTCTTAAAGAATTAGAAGGCCTAGTATATTGCGATGTGTGACTTGATCGAAATTCTTATTTTACAGATTCGAAATGAGAAACTGTCATCCCCTTCAAGCCAACCGGGATGCCCTAGACCTGACATGTCGCTTCCGAAAAGTAACATGAAGCTCAGAATTAGTAGTGTATTCAATACTCTCAAATAACAAAGGGAATTGATCTATGGTCTAT